CCAGATTGACCCAATGGATAAATAAGGAATACAGAAACAAAAACAGCAATTGGACCAGAGAATGCGATTGCATTATATGGTCGCAGTTGAACAGATCGAGCAAGTTCAAATTGGCGTAACATAAAACCTATTAGTCCGAAAGCACCATGGAGGGCAACAAAAGTCCACAGCCCTCCTAATTGACACCAACGAGTAAAATCCCCTTGTGCTTCAGGTCCCCATAGTAGTAATAAAGAATGTGCTAAACTATTTGCAGGGGTAGAAACCGCAGCAGTTAAGAAATTACAACCTTCCAAATAGGAACTGGCCAATCCATGAGTATACCATGAAGTTACAAAAGTTGTACCTGTGAACCAACCCCCTAAAGCGAAATAAGCACAAGGAAAGAGCAATAGGCCGGACCAGCCTACAAAAACAAAACGGTCCCTCCGTAACCAGTCATCCATAATATCAAATAAATCATTTTCTTCTTTGGTAATTTTACCAAGAGCTATAGTCATAGTGATCCTCCTATTCAACTACTTCAACCATTTCCGAACACGTCATCTCATTTTCAGGGCATGCCATAGTTCAATTATGTATGGACGATTCGTTGTTCCATGCCCTTTAGAATACAATGGGTTTCGAAAAAAAAAAGAAGAATTATTTTTTATTTTCTATTGGTTGCTAAACCGACCTAGGTAAATCCATGAGTGCAATTCGACTAGTCTTTACTATATAACCATTTGAACCCTAAATTGTCCTGTAACTCAGATTTCAGAGTATATTTTTTAACGAGTCCAACAAAAAAAGGAAAATTTATTTTTTCCTTGCCCCTAAATGAAATATTAAATGAAATAATGATAAACTGGAACTGAAGGCCCCTTTCTCGCGTTCGTTCTCTATTTGCATTGCTGAAACAAAACAATATGGGAATCAGATTTTGAAATTAAGGAAAGATATTGAAAAATGGATTTTTCAATATATTATATATATATATTATATGTATCAGAAAAGAATAGCGTCCTATAGAACGTCCATTAACAAGAAAATCAAATCATAAATATCGACAAATTCTTGTCTTTTGTGATCTAAGAAACTAAAAAAGGAAATAAAAAACCCGCTTTCTACAATTTAATATATATCGAATTTAAATATCAGAATAGCCAATATAGTCATGATTCAATGGGTCAGGTCCACTTACTTTTTTTTAGTTACCATTTTTATGGTAGGTTTGGTGGGAAGCAATAGGGAAGTAGGAATATTTTGGTTTGTGATTAATAAATAGGGGTTGGATATCTAGAAAATTTATGTTATGTTTCCTGGAATATTGAAATAAATAATAATAAGATATAAAGAGGACTATTATGTCACTACTATGTCACTATAGGCTAGAAGCCCCCACTCACTAAGTTCAATTAGTCAATATAATGAAATGTTCCATTTTTAAATTATTAATTAGAACTCAAAATAAAATAATTAAGAACTCATTATATTATAAATAATACAATAGTGTTTACCTTTTTTTTATTATCAAAAATATCTGTATTCTTCGATAAAAAACGAAGACAAAGACTCGAGTTTCATGAAAAAAGCCCTTTATCGGATTTGAACCGATGACTTACGCCTTACCATGGCGTTACTCTACCACTGAGTTAAAAGGGCTTGCTCAATTCATGACTTAGCCATTTTCCATTATGAGTCTACTGCATATATRYATATATGCAGTAGACTCATAATGGAAATAATGGAAAAAAAAATTCTATTTACCTAGAAAAGGGGTAAAATTTTTCTCGTTTTTGAATTTTCTGACTTAATGTGAGATAGTGATAGGCATATTTTATCTGAACAAGAAACGAAGCAATGAGTTGAAGAAAAAAAAAACGTTCAATTCAAATCCTATAGAATCAGAATATAAAAAGACTGCTCGAATCTAGCCATACCATTAGATTATATTGACAATTCCAAAAAACTATTCATACTATCATTATAGTATGATGACGGTCGGGCGAATATGCCCCCATCGTCTAGCGGTTCAGGACATCTCTCTTTCAAGGAGGCAGCGGGGATTCGACTTCCCCTGGGGGTAGGGTACTACGAAAGGAAGTTGATCATGGATTATCAATAAGCATATAAAGAATTCTTCCTGGGTCGATGCCCGAGCGGTTAATGGGGACGGACTGTAAATTCGTTGACGACTGTCTACGCTGGTTCAAATCCAGCTCGGCCCAAGAATTCACCGCCCCACGAGTAAGATATAATTAATTTATCCTATAGAAAAGAAAGGGTAATGCCTGCTTCGTAGAGAAATAAAGAAAAATTTTTCTCTATCTTTTTTTTTTCATCTCATTGAAAGATTGATTATTTTTATTTAAAAATAAAATCAAAAATCACTAGTTACTAATAATCCGTCTCACTCTCATTAAAGCCCGTGTTTATGTGGATATAATATCAATATAGCATTCGCATATCTGTTACGTTCCAACATGATGAGTAGAATATTCTTATGAAATCCTAAGTATATGTATGCTAGACACCTCGCCGGGATTGTAGTTCAATTGGTCAGAGCACCGCCCTGTCAAGGCGGAAGCTGCGGGTTCGAGCCCCGTCAGTCCCGAACTAGGATCTCATGAATTGAGAAATGCATTTCTCTATTTTTGCGAAAGGGAAGACGAAGAGCAAAATGGAATCAAACAAATTCGCACCGTGGAGATTATTTCTTTTGTTTCGCATGTCTCATCAGCTAAATATGGTAAGTTCCTTTTCTTCCCCAGTACTAATTGATAAGGAAAAATATATGTGGATTTCGTACAATTGGTACTATTACTATATTCAGTATTTAAAGTTTAAGAAATACCAATACTCTTTTTTTTTCAATCATTCTGCTCTTGATCAATGAAATGGAATAGAGTGCTTAGATTTTTTGGGGGGTACAGACACAAAACAACTTTGTTTATTATATGATATACAATAAACTTAATCTTCATAGAATTTAATTCTCCGGCAAAGTACTTTTTAGATTAAAGCACATCTTTTCTGAATCTAAATTTTTTTAGCCTCAATTATGACTACTGATTTGAAACAATTTATTTCATTCTCATTCCAATTTTATATTGAATTTTTGATGTATACGTTCCAACTCCAATCCAACAAAACTAAAGAGTATACTAATAAAATAATATAAAACAAAAGACCAACAAAACCAAGTAGGGCTCCTTTCTTTTCTTATTCTTAGTAAAGGTAAAGCTTGAATAGTTGATTTTTTAGACTTAACTTTACCTTTTTTACATCTCACTTATACTTATACTTCTGTATGCCCTAGAGAATACCGGTTATATAATACCTTATAATTCTATATACAAAATCCCATGTATATGTATAAGTAGAAGAATTGTATAAGGAAGATAAGATGCTAGGTTATAGAAAAGAACAAGTGGAAAAAGGATGAAAACCTAATGATAGGTATTTATGATCTAATCAAAAATGGTTTTTTGTATGGATAAAAGATCTCCCTATGTTATACTATTCAATTCTCAACGAGAAATTGATTTGATAGATCATAAATTTTTATTCATAATATTGATCTGATTCAGTATCATCAAGATACAATTCATCCCATTGAATTTACAGGAATCAAATTTATCATCTCTATGGGATTAGATCCCGAGTTAAGTTATTGCGAAAAAAAAAAAGATTAGATTATGGAAGTCAATATTCTCGCACTTATTGCTACTGCACTGTTCATTCTAATTCCTACTGCTTTTTTACTTATCATCTATGTAAAAACAGTTAGCCAAAATGATTAATTTGAATGAAACTTGAATTATCAGTTCTTAGCAGTTCAATTCAATTCAATGATTCAAGAAATGAAAGAAAAGAATTCAAACTCTAAGTCTTAAATGAAATGATTGCGCTGAGCTGGAATCATAACAGAAGTAGCTTATTAAGTATCTAAGCTAGTGTGATAGAAAGAACTATAATATATAGTTCTTTCTACCACACTAGCTAGTATTGTATACTAATATTAATATAGGCTTCATATAGATAAAATTACAATATGTATATAGTAGATGTACATATAGATAAGATAAAACTTTAATTCTATTCGCTTACAGTTGTAAAGAAAATATATAGTGTCATAATAACAGAATTTTTTTTCTAAAAGAAAAAAAAAAAATATAGACTTTCTTAGTCAAATTAGTCAAAATTCGGTTAGAAAGAATCTTCTATTATGCGTAGATTTTAGTTGCAAAATACAATTATGATAATGATTTAGTACTCTATTCCAGTACAATTTTGTTTTTTTTAAGGCAAGGTTTCGCAAAACGATTAATAAAGAATTGATACAGTTCGATTGAGCAATCGATTACTCAATTTAGTATTTGTAGTGTCCACAGCACTAGAGTCCACTCCTTCCCCATACTACAAGTGAAAGAGAAAATGTAAAAACGACCATTAAAGCAGCCCAAGCAAGACTTACTATATCCATGTGAATTATGTCCCTTATTTCTATGAAAGAATTATTCGATTATTATTTAATAATCATAGTGGAATCAATGGTACAGAGTCAAAATAGGATTCTGACTTAAGACTATTGATGAACCAAATCAATTCAATGAATACATTTGCAACAAGTTTCAATATTTTAAGATTTCCGGTATAATCAGGAAGTATTAAGTACAAGATGATATACGTGCCTTTTCTATACACAACTATATATCAGATACCTCTATTTTCTATTTGATCTAAGCTTACTGTCTTTCTATGAAAGAATCGGTAGAACCCATTGCCACTATTACTACATACATATATTCTTTTTTTTTTCAATTGTTTATCTTTACTCTATACTATAAGAGTCGACCAACTATTCTGATTCTATGTCTGAGCACTCATAGCCTTTCGTGAGTTTAAATACAAAGTATCTTTGTGCCTTTCTACAAGCCCTAAATTTATTTCCCATCATTGTATCCAATCTAATTTAATACCCAACAGAATCACGAGACGCTACTTAAAATTAAAAATTGTTTAAGAGATTTTGATATGCTAATCTTTTATATAATCTTTTATTCTGGTAGTAAAAATGGGGTGCCTCTTAGGAATCTTTGTATATCGAGATTTCCGATCTTAGTTCTTAATTCCATTCTGGAATTGATTCTCACCATTTCATTTATTTCAAAAWWWTTTTGAAATAAATGAAATGGTGAGAATCAATCATTACCAATGATTAAATTAATAATTGAGGTTTTTGCTTAATCCCTATTACTGCCGATTTGATTTGGGCTAGACTTAGATTTTAAGAAAAAAAGTTACAGTCTTTTCTAAAACCTATGCTATAATTTATAAAAATCAAGCATTGACACGTCCACGCCTCCACTTCTTGCGGAGCAATAATTCATCGAATTAGATCGGCAGAATAAGAAATAAAAAATCTTTGGTTGATCAGGCGACACCCGGATTTGAACTGGGGATAAAGGATTTGCAGTCCCCCGCCTTACCACTTGGCCATGCCGCCAAATTCGATCCAAAATAAAATGGATAAAAATATTAGCCATATTCTATTTCTACTACTAATATTTCTACTACTAACTCTTTTTTTTATCTTGAATCCCGTTGTACTTAATCCTCAAAAACACATTCTTTTTTTTTATCTGGTTTCTATTATTTTCTTCGATTTATTATATCTCAAAATATACATAAGTTAATAATTTCCCTTCTCGTTTCTTTTCTATTAAGAGTCAAATTCTGGCGACAGACTGAAAAATTCAGGGAAAATTGGAACCATTAACAATTTACTTGAAATTAGTCTTTAAATTGAAATTAGTGAATGGTTCCTCAATTTTTATCGGAGATCAAATTTTATTTCCTTGAATGGAAAAAGAAAATTGATTTATGACCGATTTATGACTAATCTCATTTTTTTTTTCAATAAAAAATACTTTTCTATTTCAATTATAACAACATATATGTGTATATGTAAACCCCAAAACACAAATTGTTACCCAGATACCGAGACGGGTCTCTCTCTTATGTACATATCCCTAGAGAGAATTCTCATGTTTCAATTTTTCATTGAATAAATAGATTGAAATATTGAATATAAAATACGAATTTTGGTGGAGTGTGATCCATGTTAATGTTGTTCCAGAAATTGCAAGAAACGATGTGATATATGGATAGATAGCCGTATCAACATGTACTTAATAAATACAATATTTTTTTTTAGTATATTTATATTAAGTTACACAATTCAAGCGTATTCTATAAATTTCCCTCCCTACCAAAAAAAATCCGCCAATTCTTTTTGGAACATAACATGAAATTCTATATTTTGTGTTAAAAAAGGGAAAACTCTATACTACTTCTGATTATTCTGTCTTTATTTCATTTATATAGATATAAAAAGGAGATTCAATCTCAATCATTCCTTTTTGTGCTATCCCGTCGGATCGTAATATCATACTAATACGTTAGGTATAAGTTGGACCAATTTTGAACAAGGCTCCATAAGTGTAAGTAACAGAATTTTTTTCCAGAAATATTTTCTCAATTTAACCCGTCGAAAATTTTCACCTGCGCCCAAAATATTCTTTATTCCGCCGTTCTATCTCCGTTCATACGTTTGAAATAGATATATGGAGTTGACTAAAATTTTATGTGATTCAGTAAACAGAATAAAAATTCTATTATTGCTAAGTCGATCCATATGGGTCGACTTAGCAATAATAGAATTTTTTCAATAAAAATAAATAGGAAACTTAAGATTAAGATGCTTCGGAATGGAAATGAGGGAATGTCCACAATACCTGGATTTAGTCAGATACAATTTGAGGGATTTTGTAGGTTCATTAATCAGGGTTTAACGGAAGAATTTCATAAGTTTCCAAAAATTGAAGATAGAGATCAAGAAATGGAATTTCAATTATTTGTGGAAAGGTATCAATTGGTGAAGCCCCTGATAAAGGAAAGAGATGCTGTGTATGAATCACTCACATATTCTTCTGAATTATATGTCCCTGCGGGAGTAATTTGGAAAACCGGTAGGGATATGCAACAACAAACTGTTTTTATTGGAAACATTCCTCTAATGAATTCCCTGGGAACCTCTATAGTAAATGGAATATACAGAATTGTGATCAATCAAATATTGCAAAGTCCCGGTATTTACTATCGTTCAGAATTGGATCATAACGGAAATGCTGTTTATACCAGCACTATAATATCAGATTGGGGAGGAAGATCGGAATTAGAAATTGATAGAAGAACAAGGATATGGGCACGTGTAAGTAGGAAACAAAAAATATCTATTCTAGTTTTATCATCAGCTATGGGTTCAAATCTAAGAGAAATTCTAGATAATGTTTGTTACCCTGAAATTTTCTTGTCTTTCTCGAATGATAAGGAGAAAAAAAAGATTGGATCCAAAGAAAATGCCATTTTGGAGTTTTATCAACAATTTGCTTGTGTCGGTGGGGATCCGGTATTTTCTGAGTCCTTATGTAAGGAATTACAAAAGAAATTTTTTCAACAAAAATGTGAATTAGGAAGGATTGGTCGACGAAATATGAACCGGAGACTGAATCTTGATATACCTCAGAACAATACATTTTTGTTACCACGAGATCTATTGGCTGCTGCGGATCATTTGATCGGAATTAAATTTGGAATGGGTACATTTGACGATATGAATCACTTGAAAAATAAACGTATTCGTTCTGTAGCAGATCTGTTACAAGATCAATTCGGATTGGCTCTTGTTCGTTTAGAAAATTCGATTCGAGGAACTATATGTGGAGCAATCCGACATAAATTGATACCCACTCCTCAAAATTTGGTAACTTCAACTTCATTAACAACCACTTATGAATCCTTTTTTGGCCTACACCCTTTATCTCAAGTTTTGGATCGAACTAATCCATTGACACAAATTGTTCATGGGCGAAAATTGAGTTATTTGGGTCCTGGAGGATTGACGGGACGAACTGCCAGCTTTCGGATACGAGATATCCACCCGAGCCACTATGGGCGTATTTGCCCAATTGACACGTCTGAAGGAATCAATGTTGGACTTATTGGATCTTTAGCTATTCATGTGAGGATTGGTCCTTGGGGATCTATAGAGAGTCCGCTTTATGAAATGTCTGAGAGCTCAAAAGAGGCACAGATAATTTATTTATCACCAAATAGAGATGAATATTATATGATAGCTGCAGGAAATTCTTTGGCCCTGAATCGGGGTGTTCAAGAGGAACAAGTTGTTCCGGCTCGATACCGTCAAGAATTTTTGACTATTGCATGGGAACAGATTCGTTTTAGAAGTATTTTTCCTTTCCAATATTTTTCTATTGGAGCTTCCCTCATTCCGTTTATTGAGCATAATGATGCGAATCGGGCTTTAATGAGTTCTAATATGCAGCGCCAAGCAGTTCCTCTTTCTCGATCCGAGAAGTGCATTGTTGGAACTGGGCTGGAACGCCAAACGGCTCTAGATTCGGGGGTGTCTGTTATAGCTGAACGCGAAGGAAAGATCATTTATACTGATACTCACAAGATCATTTTATCAAGTAATGGGAACACTATAAGCATTCCATTAGTTATGTATCAACGTTCCAACAAAAATACTTGTATGCATCAAAAACCTCAGGTTCAGCAGGGTAAATGTATAAAAAAAGGGCAAATTTTAGCAGACGGGGCGGCTACAGTTGGTGGGGAACTCGCTTTAGGAAAAAACGTATTAGTCGCTTATATGCCATGGGAAGGTTACAATTTTGAAGACGCAGTACTAATTAGCGAACGGCTAGTGTGTGAAGATATTTATACTTCTTTTCACATACGGAAATATGAAATTCAGACTCATGTGACAAGTCAAGGTCCCGAAAGAATTACTAAGGAAATACCCCATTTAGAGGCCCATTTACTCCGAAATTTAGACAGAAATGGAATTGTAATGCTGGGATCTTGGATAGAAACCGGCGATATTTTAATAGGTAAATTAACACCTCAGACAGCGAACGAATCCTCGTATGCCCCCGAGGATAGATTATTACGAGCCATACTTGGCATTCAGGTATCCACTTCAAAAGAAACTTCTCTAAAACTACCTATAGGCGGAAGAGGTCGAGTTATTGATGTGAGATGGATCCAGAAAAAGACGGGTTCCAACTATAATCCAGAAAAGATTCGTGTATATATTTTACAGAAACGTGAAATCAAAGTGGGTGATAAAGTAGCTGGAAGACATGGGAATAAAGGTATCATTTCTAAAATTTTGTCTAGACAAGATATGCCCTACTTGCAAGATGGAACACCTGTTGATATGGTCTTCAATCCATTAGGAGTACCCTCACGAATGAATGTAGGACAGATATTTGAATGTTCGCTCGGGTTAGCAGGGGATATACTAAAGAGACATTATAGAATAGCACCTTTTGATGAGAGATATGAGCAAGAGGCTTCGAGAAAACTAGTGTTTTCCGAATTATATGAAGCCAGTAAGCAAACAAAAAACCCATGGGTATTTGAACCCGAGTTTCCGGGAAAAAGCAGAATATTTGATGGAAGAACAGGAGATCCTTTTGAACAACCTGTTCTAATAGGCAAGTCCTATATCCTAAAATTAATTCATCAAGTTGATGATAAAATCCATGGACGTTCGAGTGGGCATTACGCACTTGTTACACAACAACCTCTTAGAGGAAGGGCTAAGCAAGGGGGGCAACGAGTAGGGGAAATGGAAGTTTGGGCTCTAGAAGGATTTGGTGTTGCTCATATTTTACAAGAGATGCTTACTTATAAATCTGATCATATTAGAGCTCGTCAAGAATTACTTGGTGCTACGATCATTGGAGGAACAGTACCTAATCCTGAGGATGCCCCAGAATCTTTTCGATTACTCGTTCGAGAACTACGATCTTTGGCTCTGGAACTGAACCATTTCCTTGTATCTGAAAAGAATTTTCAGATTAATCGGAAGGAAGTTTGATCCGAATGAATCAGAATTTCTATTCTATGATCGACCGGTATA